AATTAAATAGTGTTCGATTTTTTAGCATTGAGAAATTTACTAACAAATTTAGTAGAAATTTTTAGGCTATATTTAGGAAGTTGTGGGGTTGTTTGATCCTGTATATATATATATATATATATATATAATGCGGATGGCTAATCATATCTCAACTTGTTAGCCTGGACGTTCTCGAACCTTCCTTGGTTTCGGGGTTTGACAAGGAGAACAGGATTTGCTGAGCGTAGGGGGTAAGGGGGTTTGTCGCGTGAAAACCAAAAGGGGGGGCGTATATATCAGGGTAAGTTGAAGAAAGAATAATATGTTATGCACTTGATTGAGTAAAATGTAATTCTTAAGTTATGTCTTTTAATAATGAACCTATATTAATTATATCAAGGAAATATACCACCTTGAGATGTTACTTGTGCCTGCACTCTGAGATGTAATTGAAAGGAAACCAAAAAAGAGAACCCCTATGCATATAAAAGAATGCCCGGCATGTTGGGTAACGAGGAGTATGTAATTACACCATTAATCAGATGCCAGTATAATTATCCGAGGGTGGAGTCTTATATTTATGTACCTGAAATAGGAACCAGATGCAAGGAATAGTTCACAGTGTGCGACCCCCACATTTTGTGTCCCTGATTCTATCATGAATAGAATGCCTTATATGAACCGGTTGGTGGTCTCTTACTACATTAATATGGTTGTGATAAATCATAGTTGGTTATTTCAAGGAAAGTTGTGAGTGCCATTTCTAGGGGAATAATATAGTTCCCAGGTTATAATAAATTATTTTTGAGTTTTAACAATTTGGTCTATGTACGTCTTGGATGTTAGTACTTGCTTTTAGGTTAAGATAAATGAATGGTGATAATACATATATATGCACTAACACAACACATAATATTACGAATAATATTATGTGATGTGTTAAACCAAATATATGTACTACACGCAAATAATGTTATATATGCGTGTTGCACCATATAGGTTACTACCAGAAGATAGTTTAACTTAGAATTCTGGCTTTGGGAGCCAGGGGTGGGAGTTAGAATCTCCTTCTTTTGGCGCTAGGAGGGGGTTTAACCCTCGATCTTCGGATTACAAGACCGATGCTTTTAAACTAAGCTACTAGGGCAAGCTCATTTCAGTGCTTTATTTTCCATTCATCCTGCGAGCGGGGCGAGAACGAGGAAGAGCGCGAAATATAGGACGGACGCGATTTGGCCGATAATAATGTATGGGTGCTCTACGGGTATGCCTCCAATTCATGTCAGAATAATTATATCTGCCACTAAGGTTCAGAATAGGAATTGGGTGACTGGGCGGAAGGTTAGTCCTCGTTGTTTTGAGGTATGTAAGATGGGTACGACCAATAGTACTAGAATGCTGAATAATAGTGCTAGGACCCCTCCTAGTTTATTTGGAATAGATCGTAGGATGGCGTAGGCAAATAAGAAGTATCATTCGGGTTGAATGTGTGGTGGGGTAACTAAGGGATTTGCTGGGGTGAAATTCTCTGGGTCGCCGAGCAGGGTTGGGGAGAATAGGGTTAGGGCTGTAAGGGCTAATAGTATTAGTACGAAGCCAAGGAGATCTTTGTATGAGAAGTACGGGTGGAAAGAGATCTTATCTGCGTCGGAGTTTAGCCCGGCAGGGTTATTTGATCCCGTTTCGTGTAAGAATAGTAGGTGTAGAATGGTTGCACCGGCGATAACGAACGGAAACAGGAAGTGGAAAGCGAAGAATCGTGTTAGCGTTGCGTTATCTACCGAAAATCCACCCCAAATTCATTGGACAAGGGCGTCGCCTATATAAGGGACTGCTGATAATAGATTTGTAATGACAGTGGCACCTCAAAAAGATATTTGTCCTCATGGGAGTACATAGCCCACGAAGGCTGTCATTATGACCAGAAGAAGTAGGACGACCCCAATGTTTCAGGTTTCTTTATAAAGGTATGACCCGTAGTATAGGCCACGGGCAATATGTATATAAATACAGATGAAGAAGAATGATGCTCCGTTGGCATGTATATTTCGGATGAGTCAACCATAATTAACGTCTCGACAGATGTGTGTTACTGATGAAAATGCGGTTGAGATATCAGAGGTGTAATGCATGGCTAGGAATAGTCCTGTTAGGATTTGAGTAATTAAGCATAGTCCTAGAAGGGACCCGAAGTTCCATAGTGCGGAAATATTAGAGGGAGTTGGGAGGTCAACTAGTGCATCATTAGCGATTTTTATTAGTGGGTGGGTTTTTCGTAGGCTTGCCATTAATCGTTCCTGTAGTTGAATAACAACGGTGTTTCTTCAAGTCACTGGTCTCAGTTAAAATCTGAGTAGGAATTATGACCTATTTCGTGTTTTTGTTATTAATAGCTTTGGTTGTGGGGTTGATTGCTGTCGCGTCCAACCCCACACCCTATTTTGCTGCATTAGGATTGGTAGTGGCAGCGGGGGTTGGGTGTGGGGTACTGGTTGGTTGTGGAGGATCTTTTTTGTCGTTGGTTCTTTTTCTGATTTATTTAGGGGGAATGCTTGTAGTGTTTGCCTACTCAGCAGCGCTGGCTGCTGAGCCTTTTCCAGAGGCCTGGGGGAGTCGTTCAGTGGTTGGGTATGTTTTGACCTATTTATTGGGTGTTGTGTTGGTGGCGGGTCTGTTCTGAGGGGAGTGGCACGAGGGTTCTTGGGTTATCATCGACGGGTTAAAAGAATTTTCGATGTTACGGGGGGATGTTGGGGGCGTAGCCATGATATATTCCTTTGGGGGGGCAATGTTAGTTATTTGTGCTTGGGTGCTTCTCTTAACTCTGCTTGTGGTGCTGGAGCTGACTCGGGGTTTAAGCCGTGGAACACTGCGGGCGGTTTAAATAATGGCTAGGATAATTGCTAATGTTGTGGTTAAAAGGAGGATGGTTAAATATGTTTTAATTGTTCCTCGTGAAATATCATTTATTATTTTTGCTATCATTATTTGTGTAAGTGATATCCCTTTTGGGCCCGCAGTTTGAAGTCACGTTTGGTCGAGTTTAGTAGCAGCTGATTGTCCTAGAATTAGGGTTATTTTTGGTGAGAGTCGGTGTACTAATGCAGGGAAATATCCTAGCATATTTGAGAAATGATGTGCGGAGGCTTTATAGCCAGTTTTAGTTGGGTTATTGGTTGTGGCTGCAAGCTCTATGGCCATCAGAAGTCCAAGAATAGTCACGATAAGAGCTGCTATTTTTAGGGTGGGGGGTATTGTTATGACAGGTGTTTTTAAGGGAAGGAAGTTGTATGTAATAACAAGTCCTGCAATAATGCTTCCTCAGGCAAGCCGTTTAATAGGATTAATCACTAACGGGTTGTTTTCGTTAATAGGGGATAGTGGAAGGAACCGTGGGGACCCTATAGTTACGAAATATACGAGTCGGAAGCTGTAAACTGCAGTGAAGGAGGTGGCAATAAGTGTTAAGGTTAGGGCACAGGCGTTAAGGTAGGAGGTGTTTAGGGCTTCAATGATAGCATCTTTTGAGAAGAAGCCTGCTAGGAATGGGGTACCTGTTAGTGCTAGGCTCCCAACCGTGAGATAGGCCGAGGTGGCAGGCATGAGTTTGTGAAGACCTCCTATTTTTCGAATATCTTGTTCATCATTTAGGCTATGAATGATAGATCCGGAGCATAGGAAGAGCATGGCCTTGAAGAACGCGTGTGTACAGATATGAAGGAATGCTAATTGTGGCTGGTTTAATCCAATTGCAACCATTATTAATCCGAGCTGGCTTGATGTTGAGAAAGCGACAATTTTCTTGATGTCATTTTGGGTTAGGGCACAGGTGGCTGTATATAAGGTGGTTAATGCTCCTAGACACAGACAAACTGTTAGTGCGAGTTTATTATTCTCTATAAGTGGGTGAAGGCGGATCAATAAGAAGATGCCCGCGACTACTATAGTGCTTGAGTGAAGTAGCGCTGATACTGGTGTCGGGCCCTCTATGGCTGATGGAAGTCATGGGTGCAGGCCGAACTGGGCCGACTTGCCTGCTGCTGCAAGGATGAGTCCGATTAAGGGGGTTGTTATGTCGGAGCTTTTTGATAAAGAGAAAATTTGTTGAATCTCTCAGGAATTTAGATTTATTGCGAATCAGGCTATAGCGAAGATTAGTCCGATATCCCCGACACGGTTATAAATAACTGCTTGGAGGCCTGCCGTATTGGCGTCGGCTCGTCCGTATCATCAGCCAATAAGTAGAAAGGATATGATTCCAACTCCTTCCCAACCGATAAATAGTTGGAATATATTGTTTGCTGTAACGAGAATAATTATGGCTACTAGGAACAATAGTAAGTATTTGAAGAATCGGTTAATGTTGGGGTCAGAGTGTATATATCATAGTGCAAATTCTAGAATAGATCATGTTACATAGAGGGCGATAGGGGTAAAAATAAGGGAATAGTGGTCAAATTTAAAGCTAATGTTCGCGTCAAATACCTGTGTGTTTATCCATTGTCAGTTTGTAACAATACTCTCTACCCCTTGATCTAGGAAAATTATAAGTGGTAATAGGCTGATGAAGAAGGCAGTACTGATAGCAGTTTTAACGTGTGTAGCTGCTCATTCTGGTTTTTGAGGGTTTGGATTTAGTGTTGTGAGTAGAGGAAAGACAAGGATTATTAGAATTAAAAGGAATGAGGATGATATGGTAAGGGTTGTTAGGGTCATAGCTTCCGCTTGGATTTGCACCAAGAGTTTTTGGTTCCTAAGACCAATGGATGAGCTGTTATCCTTCGGAAGCGTAAAGAAGCCGAGGATTTTAACCTCGGTGCATAAGTATTAGCAGTACTTACTGATCTCTGTCCTTCCTTGGTGAGTAAGGGGATTTTAACCCCTGTCTTCAGAATCACAATCTGATATCTTGGCTAAACTATACTTACTAGTAACATCATCCTCACATAAGTTCCGGTTTTGTTACAAGAAGGATTACTGGCATAAAGTGAAGGGCTATTAGTAAGTGTTCCCGGGTGTGGAATGGTGGAAGTTTTATAACGTGGTTAGGGGTCGGCCCGCGCTGAGATATTAAGAACATATAAAGGGAGTAGCCTGCGGTGATTAATGTCCCTAATCCGGTGAGTGCAATGGTTCAGGGGGACCAGTTAAGTAGGGTTGTAATAATTATAAGTTCCCCTATTAGGTTAGGGAGCGGGGGCAGTGCTAGGTTGGCTAGGTTAGCAATGAATCATCACACTGCTGTTAAGGGGAAAATTACTTGTAAGCCCCGAGCAAGGACTATGGTTCGACTATGGGTTCGCTCGTAAGCCGTATTGGCTAGGCAGAATAGTATGGAGGATACTAATCCATGGGCAACTATTAGAATGATTGCTCCTGAAAATCCTCATGGGGTTTGAATCAGGATGCCTCCTGCTACAAGTCCTATATGGCTTACAGAGGAGTAGGCGATTAGTGATTTGAGGTCGGTCTGTCGTAGGCAAATAGAGCCTGTTATGATGATGCCCCAGAGTGCTAGGACGATGAATGGGTAAATTAGTTCTTTAGAGAGTGGGTCTAATATTACTATTATTCGCATTATTCCGTATCCGCCAAGTTTTAGTAGAATTGCTGCTAGTACCATAGATCCTGCAACGGGGGCCTCTACGTGTGCCTTTGGCAGTCATAGGTGTACTCCATATAAGGGTATTTTTACTAAAAAGGCGATTAAGCAACCTGCTCATCAGATCTTGTGGCCTCAGGAATCTAACAATAGTGGTTGGGCATATTGGATAACAAATAGGGATAAAGTCCCCGTAGATTGTTGAAGCAGAAGTAGGGCTACTAGGAGTGGCAGGGACCCGGCTAGGGTGTAAAATAGAAAGTAGGTGCCTGCGCTGAGGCGTTCAGTCTGATTACCCCAGCGGGTAATAATAATAAGGGTGGGAATAAGTGTGGCCTCAAACATAATATAGAACATGATGATTTCTGTGGCGCCAAAGGCTATAATTAGGAATGCTTGTAGCGAGGTTAGAAGTGTGATGTAGAGGCGTTGTCGGTTAATTGGCTCAGGGTTAATATGATTCTGACTAGCCAAAATCATTAAGGGTAGGAGTCAGCATGTCAGGACCAGGAGGGGTGTAGATAGGGGGTCTGTGGCTAAATATGAATTGGACATAATCCATCCGGTTTCTGATGTTCACTTAAGTCATGTGAGGCTAATAAGGGCAATTGAGAAACCATGAGCGGTTGTGGTTGTTCAAAGTCATTTGGGGGAAGTCAATCAGATCGTTGGGAATATTATGATTGTGGGAATTAACACTTTTAGCATTGTAGAAGATTGAGGTTTTGTAAACGGTCAGTGCCGTGGGTCCGGGCTGTGGCTACCAAGAGTGCAAGGCCTGTACTTGCCTCACAAGCGGAGAAGGCCAGTAGTAGTATAGGGGCTGTAGAGAAACTGGTTGATTCAAATTGTAGCGTTCATAGAGCTAGTGCAATAAATAGGGATAGTATTATTCCTTCTAAACATAGTAATGCGGAAAGTAGATGTGTGCGATGGAATGCTAACCCTATAAGTCCTAGAATAAAGGCTGAGCTAAAGCTAAAGTGTACTGGTGTCATAAGGGGGCCGTGGACTTAAACCACAATTTTCTGAGCCGAAATCAGAGGTCTTTTTTGGACTAGCACCCTATTCCGCTCACTCTAGGCCTCCTTGGGTTCATTCGTAAATTAATCCAAGGGTTAATAGCATTAGGACTGTAGTGGCTCAAAAGAATGTTCCGGTGGGGCTGTGGAGTTGATCTCCTCACGGTAGGGGGAGGAGGAGGGCAATTTCTAGGTCAAATAAAAGGAATAGGATTGCTACCAGGAAGAATCGTAGGGAGAAGGGCAGTCGGGCAGATCCTAGCGGGTCAAACCCGCACTCATAAGGGGAGAGTTTCTCTGCATCTGGGTTTATTTGTGGTAATCAGAAAGAGACAATTGCCAGAACTGATGATAGGGCTACTGTAATAGTAAAAATAGTTGTAATTAAATTCATTATCTTTCCTTGGGGTTTAACCAAGACTGAATGATTGGAAGTCATTTGTACTAAGTTTAATACTAGAAAGATATGAGCCTCATCAATAGATTGATACGTAAAGGAATAGTCAGACCACGTCTACGAAGTGTCAATACCAGGCAGCGGCTTCAAAGCCGAAATGGTGTTCAGATGTAAAGTGGTATTGAATCTGGCGGAGGAGGCAGACAGCCAGAAAGGTTGAGCCAATAATGACATGTAGTCCGTGGAATCCTGTGGCGACAAAGAATGTAGAGCCATATACTCCGTCTGCGATGGTAAAAGGTGCTTCGTAATATTCTATAGCTTGGAGAGCAGTAAAGTAAAATCCCAGGAGAATTGTAAGTGCAAGAGACTGAATGGCTTGTTTTCGCTCACCTTCTATAATGCTGTGATGGGCTCATGTAACTGTCACTCCGGATGCTAATAATACGGCTGTGTTGAGGAGGGGTACTTCAAAGGGGTCTAATGTAATAACTCCTGTGGGGGGTCAGCAGCCCCCTAGTTCAGGTGTTGGGGCTAGGCTCGAGTGGTAGAAGGCTCAAAAGAAGCCTAGGAAAAAGAATACTTCGGAGGTAATAAATAGGATTATTCCGTATCGCAATCCTTTTTGCACTGGCGGTGTGTGGTGGCCTTGAAAGGTTCCTTCTCGAATAACATCACGTCATCACTGAAATATTGTAAGAAGTAGCAGAATTAGTCCGAGGGTTATCAGTGTTACTGAGTGGAAGTGAAACCAGATTGCTAGGCCGGATGTTATTAGTAGGGCACCGACGGCTCCGGTTAGTGGTCAGGGGCTAGGATCAACCATATGATATGCATGTGCTTGGTGGGCCATTAGACGTTCTCTTGTAAATAGAGGCTTAGGAGTAGCACAAAGACGTAGGCCTGAATTATTGCTACCGCAACTTCTAGAAGTGTTAAAAGGAATAGTACGGCAGCCGTTAGGATTGCTACGGCTGGCATTATGGGTAATAATACGAATACGGCGGTGGCAATGAGTTGGATTAGTAGGTGGCCTGCAGTTAGGTTAGCTGTGAGTCGGACCCCTAAAGCTAATGGTCGGATGAATAGGCTAATTGTTTCGATAATAATTAGTACAGGAATCAGCGGAATAGGAGTTCCTTCTGGTAGAAGGTGTCCGAGGGCAACTGTTGGTTGGTTTCGCATGCCAATAATTACTGTGGCGAGTCATAGTGGTACGGCAAGTCCTATATTTAAAGATAATTGTGTTGTAGGTGTAAAGGTATATGGGAGGAGGCCTAACATATTAATAGTGATAAGAAATACTATTAATGAGGTTAGTAGCAGTGCCCACTTATGTCCTCCTACATTTAGAGGTATTATTAGTTGATTAGTAAAGCGGTTAATAAACCATGTCTGAACAGTAATAAGTCGGCTATTTATTCAGCGAGATGATGGGGTTGGAAATAATACTCATGGTAGTGCAATTGCAACGGCGATGAGTGGAACTCCCAGGAAGGACGGGCTTGCGAATTGGTCAAAAAAGCTCGTTATCATGGTCAGCTTCAGGATTCAGTTTTGTGTTTTCCTTCACTTATTGGGGCAGGTTCATTTGGTGTTGTGTGATTTAAAACCTTGGTTGGAATGATAGTGAGGAAGATAATTCATGAGAATATTAGGATTGCGAATCAGGGATTGGGGTTGAGTTGGGGCATTTCACTAGAGGTGGTCGGTAGTCACCAAACTTTGGCTTAAAAGGCCAACGCTTTGTCCAATAATTAGCTTTCTAGTGAGGCGTCTTCTAGTATTAATGAGGATCAGCTTTCAAAATGTTCTAGTGGGACGGCTTCGACTACAATAGGCATGAAGCTGTGGTTGGCCCCACAGATTTCAGAGCATTGTCCATAAAATACACCTGGGCGTGAGGCGATAAAGGCAGTTTGATTTAATCGCCCGGGCACCGCGTCCATTTTTACACCAAGAGATGGGATAGCTCAAGAGTGTAATACGTCTTCGGCGGATACTAGAACACGAATTGGTGATTCTATTGGGACTACTATTCGGTGGTCTGTTTCTAGAAGTCGAAATTGGCCTGGTGTGAGGTCTTGAGTTGGGATTATGTACGAGTCAAATCCCAGGTCTTCGTAGTCTGTGTATTCATAGCTTCAATATCATTGGTGTCCTATGGCTTTGATCGTTAAGTGAGGGTCATTAATTTCGTCTATAAGATATAAAATTCGAAGGGAAGGGAGAGCAATTAAAATTAGAATAACCGCTGGTAGAACTGTTCATACAATTTCGATTTCTTGGGAATCTAAGATATACTTATTGGTAAGTTTAGTTGAAACCATTGCAACAATAATATAGAGTACTATTGTGCTAATTAAAAATACAATTATTAGGGCGTGGTCATGGAAGTGAAGAAGTTCTTCTATAACGGGTGATGCCGCGTCTTGGAATCCTAGTTGTGTGGGATGTGCCATTAAGGTTAAGGCATACAGGGCTCTAACCTGCGATTTCACCTTGACAAGGTGATGTAATTGCGTATTTTACTAATGTCTTTAGAAGAAAGTGACAGAGTGGTTATGTGACTGGCTTGAAACCAGTACATGGGGGTTCAATTCCTCCCTTTCTCGTTAGTTTGATTGAACTTGGACAAATGCTGGTTCCTCAAACGTGTGATATGGGGGAGGGCAGCCGTGGAGTCATTCTACATTTGTTGTAGTTAGTTCTACTGAGGATACTTCTCGCTTGGCGGCGAAGGCTTCTCAGAGGATAAATAGGAATATAATCACTGCTACTAATGAGATTAGTGAGCCAATAGATGATACTGTATTTCATAGGGCATAGGCGTCTGGGTAATCAGAGTATCGTCGCGGTATTCCTGCCAAGCCTAGGAAATGTTGTGGAAAGAATGTAAGGTTAACGCCGATAAATATTACAGCAAAATGGATTTTCGTTCAAGTGTCATTTAAGGTGTATCCTGAAAATAATGGGAATCAGTGAACGAAGGCTGCTATAATAGCAAATACAGCTCCTATTGATAATACATAATGGAAGTGGGCAACTACATAGTATGTGTCATGAAGGACAATATCAAGTGATGAATTAGCAAGGACAATTCCTGTTAGTCCACCCACTGTGAAGAGGAAAATAAACCCTAAGGCTCATAATATAGGAGTTTCTCATTTAATAGAACCCCCGTGGAGTGTTGCAAGTCAGCTAAACACTTTTACACCGGTTGGAATGGCAATAATTATTGTTGCGGATGTAAAGTAGGCACGGGTGTCTACGTCTATTCCGACAGTGAATATGTGATGAGCTCAGACGATGAACCCAAGGAGGCCAATAGCCATCATAGCTCAAACTATTCCTATATAACCGAATGGTTCTTTTTTGCCTGCATAGTAGGCTACAACATGTGAAATGATGCCGAAGCCTGGTAAAATAAGAATATAAACCTCTGGGTGACCAAAGAATCAGAATAGATGTTGATATAGGATTGGGTCCCCCCCTCCCGCAGGGTCGAAGAATGTGGTATTAAGATTTCGGTCTGTGAGAAGTATTGTAATTCCGGCAGCCAGGACAGGTAGTGATAGTAGTAGGAGTACGGCAGTTACAAGTACAGCTCACACAAAGAGAGGCGTTTGATATTGGGAGATGGCTGGGGGTTTCATGTTAATAATTGTAGTGATAAAGTTGACTGCCCCTAAAATTGACGATACACCTGCTAGGTGGAGAGAGAAGATTGTGAGGTCTACTGATGCCCCTGCGTGAGCAAGATTGCCTGCGAGTGGTGGATACACAGTTCACCCTGTCCCAGCGCCGGCCTCAACGCCAGAAGAAGCCAACAATAGCAGGAATGATGGGGGTAGAAGTCAGAAGCTTATATTATTTATTCGTGGGAATGCCATGTCTGGTGCACCAATTATTAGGGGTACAAGCCAGTTTCCGAATCCACCAATGAGAATTGGCATTACTATAAAGAAAATTATTACGAAGGCGTGGGCGGTAACGATAACATTATAAATTTGGTCATCACCTAAGAGTGATCCGGGTTGGCTTAATTCAGCCCGAATAAGGAGGCTTAAAGCGGTTCCCACCATCCCGGCTCAGGCACCAAATACAAGATAAAGGGTACCAATGTCTTTGTGGTTTGTAGAAAAGAATCAGCGTGTAATTGCCACAGGTAGGATAGCCGAGTGCCTAGGCGGTGGGTTGTAGCCCCGAAGACAGAGGTTCAAGTCCTCTTCCTACCACAGCCCCGTGGTGGAGTAACACGTTGGATTGCAAATTCAGAGACGCAGAGTAATACCCTGCCGGGGCTTTTCCCGCCTTACTAGGCCAACGGCGGGAAAAGTAGATGGATGCTCGCTGGCTTGAGCGTTTAGCTGTTAACTAAAAGTTTGTAGGATCGAGGCCTTCCCATCTAGAAAGGCCTTAGTTTAATAAAAACATTTGATTTGCAATTAGAAAATGCAAGATAAACTCTTGTAGGTCTTATCAGGGACTAGAAGATTTTCACTTCTGCTTAGAGCTTTGAAGGCTCGTGGTCTTATGCTATCCTAAGTCCCTAGGTGACTAGTATTATAATAGTTGGTGTTACGGGTAGAAGGCCCAGGGCTATTACGGTGAACAAGGCTAGGGGAAGAGAGGGTTGGGATGTTTGAATTCGTCAGGGGGTGGTAGAGGCAGTAGTGTTGGGGGAGATGGTAAGTGTTATTGCGTAGCAAAGGCGCAAATAAAAGTACAGGCTAAGTAGGGCGGCAATAGCCATTACTGTGGCAACAAGGGGGAGGTCTTGTTTTGCTAGCTCTTGTAGAATTAATCACTTTGGTATAAATCCAGTGAGTGGGGGTAGGCCCCCAAGTGATAATAATACAAGGGCAGTGGTTGCCGTTAAGATAGGGCTTTTCGATCAGACGGTTGCGAGAGTGCCAATCTTTGTGGCGGATGAAACCTTTAGGGTGAGGAATGCTGCAGATGTTATAAAGATATATGTTAATAGTGCAAGAAGGGTAAGTTGGGGGGCATATTGAAGTACAATAATCATTCAGCCCATGTGTGCAATTGAGGAGTAGGCCAAGATCTTTCGTAGTTGGGTTTGGTTTAATCCGCCCCATCCGCCCACGAGGGTAGAGGTGAGTCCCAGTGTGGTAAGGAGTAGGGGGTCAATAGCTTGGGCTGTTTGAATAATAAGGGCGAGGGGGGCAAGTTTTTGTCAAGTGGATAAAATTAGGCCCGTGGGGAGGTCTAGTCCTTGTAATACCTCAGGCATTCAGAAGTGTATTGGTGCTAATCCAATCTTAAGTGCTAGGGCGGCCATGACTATTGCGCTGGCAATGGGGTTTGATATGTTATTTATGTCTCACGCTCCTGTTATTCAGGCATTTGTTGTGCTTGCGAACAGGATTATGGCTGCTGCAGTGGCCTGAGTAAGAAAATACTTTGTGGTTGCTTCTACCGCGCGGGGGTGGTGGTGCTGCGCTATTAAAGGGATGATTGCTAGGGTGTTGATTTCTAATCCTATCCAGGCTAATAGTCAGTGGGAGCTGGCAAAGGTTAGGGTGGTTCCTAAGCCAAGGCTGGACAATAATGTTGTTAATACGTAAGGGTTCATTGATGGAGGAGGGAGTTTAACCGTCATGTTCGGGGTATGGGCCCGAAAGCTTATTTAGCTGACCCCATCTTAGAGAGTGGTGTAGAGGAAGCACTAAGAGTTTTGATCTCTTGGGCATGGGTTCGACCCCCTTCTCTCTAAGAACTGAGGGGATTTTAGCCCCTGTAAGTCACTCTATCAAAGTGGTCCCTAGGCATTCGGGCACAGTTCCTAAGTTACAACTGTGGGGGAAGTCCCGCTAGTGCAATTGGGAGAGAGATGTGTCACAAAACAAGGGCTAGGGTCAATGGAAGAAAACTCTTTCATACAAGGTGCATAAGCTGATCGTACCGGAATCGGGGGTAGGAGGCCCGGACCCATAGGAATATTACGGATAAAAATGTGGCCTTGATCATAAGACCAATTGTTGTTAGCTCTGGTATGTTTGGAAAATATGAGGTGCCTAAAAAGAGGATGGCGGATAGGGTATTCATTAGTAAAATATTTGCATACTCGGCTAGGAAAAAGAGGGCAAAGGGCCCTCCTGCATACTCCACGTTGAAACCTGACACAAGCTCTGATTCACCCTCTGTTAAATCAAAGGGTGCGCGGTTAGTTTCTGCCAGGGTTGAGATATACCATATTGCGGCTAAGGGTCATGCAGGGATTAGCAGTCATACACTTTCTTGGGTTGTGTTAAACGTTTGGAGGGTATAACCCCCAGAGAACACAATCACTGAGAGTAAAATAAGTCCGAGGCTTACTTCATACGAAATTGTCTGGGCAACTGCTCGTAGGGCCCCAATTAGTGCGTATTTTGAGTTTGATGCTCACCCTGATCCAAGAATAGAATATACAGCAAGGCTTGATAATGCTAGGATAAACAGAACTCCTAAGTTAAGGTCAATGACGGGGTGAGGTATAGGGATGGGTGCTCAGAGGGTCAAGGCAAGCGTTAGTGCAAGAATAGGGGTTGCTAAAAATAAGAAGGGGGATGAGGTGGAGGGGCGCACGGGTTCTTTGATGAATAATTTTACCCCATCTGCAATAGGTTGTAGCAACCCGTAAGGGCCAACCACATTGGGTCCTTTACGCAGTTGTATATATCCTAATACTTTCCGTTCGAGTAAGGTTAGGAAAGCTACGGCTAGTAGAACAGGCACGATATAGGCGAGGGGATTAATTAGGTGAGTTATTAGGGTGTTCAGCATGAACTGGGAAGAGGATTTGAACCTCTGATTTAAAGGGCTTAGGCCTTTCGCAATTTACCATGCTCTGCCACCCCAGTATGCCCTTATCTTGGGCGGTAGGGGTTTTGGCCCTTCCTTTACTTAGTTTATTTGTTTTCATTAATTAGGGGTGGGGCATGCTTTAAGCATAGGCCCCTCTTTTTCGATCCTTTCGTACTGGAAAAAGTAGCGTTACAGATAGAAACTGACCTGGATTGCTCCGGTCTGAACTCAGATCACGTAGGACTTTAATCGTTGAACAAACGAACCCTTAATAGCGGCTGCACCATTAGGATGTCCTGATCCAACATCGAGGTCGTAAACCCCCTCGTCGATATGGGCTCTGGGAGAGGATTGCGCTGTTATCCCTAGGGTAACTTGGTTCGTTGATCGGCTCTCTAGTCGGATCATTATTGGTCAGATGTTCTGCGGCTTAAAGATGTTTCTCTTGGCTTTAGGGGTTTTGGCCCAATCCACTCGGAGGCTTGTTTTTCCTCCGTGGTCGCCCCAACCGAAGGTAAAATTTCATGGCCACTAAGTTCTTGCTTTTTATTGAGTTGTTTAACGTGGCTAAATTTTGTACCTTAAGCTCCAAAGGGTCTTCTCGTCTTGTAGTATTATACCCGCTTCTGCACGGATAGATCAATTTCACTGACTGGAAGGGGGAGACAGTTAAGCCCTCGTCTAGCCATTCATACAGGTCTCTATTTAAGAGACAAGTGATTGCGCTACCTTTGCACGGTCAAAATACCGCGGCCGTTGAACCCGTAGTCACTGGGCAGGCTGGACCTCCTATACTCAGTCTAGTTGCAGGAGGCGATGTTTTTGGTAAACAGGCGAGGCTTGTGTTTGCCGAGTTCCTTCCCCTTCTTTTAGTCTTTCCCTTAAAATGGCACTCCAGTGTGGGGTTAACGATGCTTGGTTGTGAGGTTTTCTTGAGGTTTTTATTATTCACACTGCCCTCTTGGGTTGGGCTCGTTAAATTCCAGTGGTTGGTCCGATCTGGTTTACACTTGTGGCGGGAGAAGATTGGGTCTTCTTGTTACTCATTTTAGCATAATCTCTTCCATGTAGGCATGGGTCGGCCTAATATAATTAGGGGAGTAAGATTTTTTATCGGTATAATAAATTTCCTTCTGTCTGAGCTTTAACGCTTTCTGCTTAGGTGGCTGCTTTCAGGCCCACTAGAACAGTGTGTTTTATATATTATGATCTTTATCCTCCTGTAAAGGTTGTATCCTTTGTTAAAGGGGCTGTACCCCCTTCAACTAACTCTCGTACTTTTCTCATGTATCTTGGTGATATGTTCCTTGATTTGGGGCGTGCGAGGCTGAACTTCTATCCATTTCTTAGGCAACCAGCTATCACCAGGTTCGGTAGGTCTGTCACTTCTACCCGGAGCTCTTCCCACTCTTTTGCCACAGAGACGGGTTAGCCCTAAATTATATAGGCTGTCTCGGGGTAGCTCACCTGGTTTCGGGGTATCAAACTAAAGGTCTCTTTGCTCGAGGGTACTGGCTAAATCATGATGCAAAAGGTACAAGGTTTAGTCTTTGTTTTTCGGTGCTTATATGGGCTATTTCATCTCTCTTTCAGCTTTCCCTTGCGGTACTTTCTCTATTGCTTTGGTTGAACCTTTTCTGTCTCCCATACTCAGGTAAAAAAATGGTTTAGTTTGTGTTGTTAGGTCTTGTATTGTTATGAATATTGTTAAATTATTTAAGTGATTAAGCTAGCTGGTTGGCTCAGGGCGATCCAATTTGCATGGATGTCTTCTCGGTGTAAGTGAGGTGCTTGGCTAACTCAGCCACACCCTGAATTTAATCCAAGTGCACCTTCCGGTACACTTACCATGTTACGACTTGCCTCCCCTTGTCATCGCTCTGGTGTTAGGTAGCGTTATTGCATTTTGACAGGGGAGAGTGACGGGCGGTGTGTACGCGTCTCAGAGCCGGGTTCAAAAGGACACTCTGCTTCCTTTTTACTACTAAATCCTCCTTCAAGCACTATTTCATGTTGCATGTCCGTAGTGTTCTATAATAGAAAATGTAGCCCATTTCTTCCCGCTTCGTACGCTACACCTCGACCTGACGTTCTGGGTTGTGCCCATTTTGCTTACTTTTATTGCCTTCACAGGGTAAGCTGACGACGGCGGTATATAGGCTGGGGTGGCTAGAAGTGGTGAGGTTTAACGGGGGTTATCGGTTCTAGAACAGGCTCCTCTAGGGGGGTCTGAGGCACCGTCAGGTCCCTTGGGTTTTAAGCTAATGCTCGTAGTACCCGGGCGGACGCCTAATTGTAGTTGGACGTCTAGGTTTATGGCTGAGCATAGTGGGGTATCTAATCCCAGTTTGTTTCTCAGCTTTCGTGGGGTCAGGTGGGCTTTCCTAAAGTTACTTTCGTATATTGGGCTTCGGACTCCTAGAAGCGTATGACAGCCAAGGGGCCATTCGACTTTATTATTTTACTGTCCTTAACCACTCCTTACGCCGTTGTATTATCAACTGGGGCCTCTCGTTTAACCGCGGTGGCTGGCACGAGTTTTACCGGCCCTACATTAACCCTGACTGAGTCAAGTTTTCACTTATGGCTTAATATTTATCACTGCTGAATTCCCTTGGGGGTGTGGCTAGGCCAGGCGTCTTGGGCTAAAGGTTTGTGCCTGATGCCTGCTCCTCGTCCCCGGGCGGGGGATTGAGGGCGTACTCACGGGGTTGCGGAGACTTGCATGTGTAAGTTGGGTTAGAGCTGATAATAAGGTCAGGACCATGCCTTTATGCACGCGGAGCTTGTCAGGGCCCATCTTAACATCTTCAGTGTTATGCTTTGTATTAAGCTACGCTAGC